CGCTAATTCATACAGAGCCATCGAACCGGCCCAACCAGCAACCAGAGCTGTATGCATTATATGAACAGCAAGCAAACGACCGGGATCATTCAATACAACGGTATGAACACGATACCAAGGCAAACCCATGAAAATACCCCTTTATCAAAAAAAAAATAGACACTACGTAACTTTATTGCATTGGAAAAGACTATACTATGACTATGCTATGGACCTTCCCTTGTTCAGTGGATTATCTCGGAGCAAGGGTTAATATTTGTTCTATTCTGTTGGTAATAATGGAACAATTCTGTTCGTAAGAACAAAGAGAAGCAGATCTATTCTATACTCGATAAGTACCAATACGCAATGGGGGTTGATATCATTTTCTCTGAACGAATACGTCCATACTTGTTCATCATTGGAAGGACCTAGTCGTACTAATTTTCCTTTATTCATTCTGTCTTCCTTTATGAATTTTTATAATCTATGGATAAAATACGATAAAGACCAATATTATAAAGATAACAAACCCATTGTTACGTTTCCACATCAAAGTGAAATATAGTACTTAGCTCTTTTTTCTTTCATTTAATGCCTATTGGTGTTCCAAAAGTACCTTTTCGAAGTCCTGGAGAGGAAGATGCATCCTGGGTTGACGTATAGTGCGACTTGTCAGATATATTGGGCCATATGGTATTCCCCCGTTCTCTCGCCCGATCGAGATATCCTCTGTTTCGCCCAAGAAAGATTCATTGAATCATCAAAAAGTTGGAGCGTGAAGTGCATTTTTGGGGGATTCAAATTAATATTATCAATTAGAATAATTTATGGTTGACTTGTTGGTTGGACTAATAAAATGAAATATCCAGGCTCCGTTTAGAAAAAACCCAATTGGTAAGATAATATATCTATGATTACTACTTGTATTATAAACGATTTTATAAAGAGAAGTAATCTCAAACTTTTAATCAATCGATAATATAGATGAATCCATCAAATATTTGGCGGAAGGTATGAAATGAATTGAAAAAAGGTCATAGCAAAAAAAAAGAAAAGTGGTAATGGGAGCATTTGTCCTATATGTGCAAATCAAAATCGGGCGGATCTTTACCCGGAGTAGAGCATAAACCTAAAAAGATTGAAGAGGCCCATTCAGAACAAGAAAATGATATCGTGATTTGGATTGGATCTCGATGAACCAATACATCAATGAGAAGTTAATTCGATAAGTTTTTCGAATACTTTTTATATTATAGGGAAAGGGGCCAAAACTTATCTTTATCGAAAAATAGAAGAAAAGAAGTTAAAAAGAGCCTGCTATGATAAAAGAAGGAGGACTGGAATCTACACATTGATTCTTTTTGTTTTTGCAATTTTTTTGAACCGTATGCGTCAAAAGGTGCATGTACGGTTCTTAAGGGATACAATTTGACCCTAATCAACCGACTTTATCGAGAAAGATTACTTTTTTTAGGCCAAGAGGTTGATAGCGAGATCTCGAATCAACTTATTGGTCTTATGGTATATCTCAGTATCGAAGATGATACCAAAGATCTGTATTTGTTTATAAACTCTCCTGGCGGATGGGTAATACCTGGAGTAGCTATTTATGATACTATGCAATTTGTGCGACCAGATGTACATACAATATGCATGGGATTAGCTGCTTCTATGGGATCTTTTATCCTGGTCGGAGGAGAAATTACCAAACGTCTAGCATTCCCTCACGCTTGGCGCCAATGAGGTTTTTATTTGAGATTTTTTTTTATTTGAGAGAAAAAAGAAGACTATGCCTTCGCCATATGAAATATGAATATTAAGTAATAATAGCATGGCACTTCGAATTCGATATGAGAAATTTTTTTCTTTTTTCAAAACATTAGATTATGTATCGAGAGAGTAGTATGAGATAAAAGGTACTTCTGATTTTATCTTATCTATCGGGAGTCCGGTTCAGCGTCACAAACTTTTTTGTTTTCACACCGGAGTGCTCTTAACAATATTTATGTTATGAAAGAGTACGAAAAAAAAACAAGATTATTTTTTACTCATTTTATTTGATCGGATCAAAAAGAAACTTTGGGATTGCTGAATCACAAAAAAATCACAGACAAAATTTCTAATTAATATAGAAAGCAACGGAACCATCATAGTATTTTAAAATTCCTACGAAAGGAAGGGTGGTAATTTGATCATTTACCGATCTGGGGGTCTGATAGATCCTATTTTTTCTCTTGAAGGTAAAGGTCAATTATATTATAGAGCCGTATGCAATGCACAAAAGATGCCTGTACGGTTTTTCAATTCTATCTTTTTTTTCTTGTTATTCTTTCTCTTTCTTTTCTCTTGGCTTTATCATGTGAGATACGAGATAGAGGAATCTTTTATTATGCTATATCATCAGGGTAATGATCCATCAACCTGCTAGTTCTTTTTATGAAGCGCAAACGGGCGAATTTATCTTGGAAGCGGAAGAACTGCTGAAACTGCGTGAAACCCTCACAAGGGTTTATGTACA